TGGAAATCAATATGCAAAAAGAAAAAACAATGGCTAATGCCAGAAAAAGAATCAATCTATAAATAGAGTTCAGGTTCGAATTCCGTTAGGAATATCTATAATCTTAGCGAAATGAAAGAATTCCTCATGATTCTTAATTTATCTACTTGATCTTTTTGAAAATGAGGTCGTTGAACTTGAAACTTCACTTATTGAATTGAGTTAAAGAATGGAATTGGATTCAGTTGGATCGTATCAGTGAAATCGAGTACTAACTCCCATTTCTTATTGGATTAAGGGCTCAACTTTCTTTCGGACATTTTTTTGTTTTTTAGGTTTGCAAAATGAAAGAAGACTCTCTTTTGATTATTTTTTCTTATGAGAATTGATCCTACTACTTCTGGTCCTGGGGTTTCCACACTTGAAGAAAAAAACCAGGGGCGTATCGTTCAAATCATTGGTCCGGTACTGGATGTAGCCTTTCCGCCGGGAAAGATGCCTAATATTTACAACGCTTTAGTAGTTAAAGGTCAAGATACTCTTGGCCAAGAAATTAATGTGACTTGTGAGGTACAGCAATTATTAGGAAATAATCGAGTGAGAGCTGTAGCTATGAGTGCAACAGATGGTCTGATGAGAGGGATGGAAGTGATTAACACAGGAGCTCCTCTAAGTGTTCCAGTTGGTGGAGCGACTCTCGGACGAATTTTCAACGTTCTTGGAGAACCTGTTGATAATTTAGGTCCTGTAGATACACGCACAACATCTCCTATTCATAGATCTGCGCCTGCCTTTATACAGTTAGATACCAAATTATCGATTTTTGAGACAGGGATTAAAGTAGTGGATCTTTTAGCTCCTTATCGCCGTGGAGGAAAAATCGGACTTTTCGGAGGGGCTGGAGTAGGTAAAACAGTACTCATCATGGAATTGATCAACAACATTGCCAAAGCTCATGGAGGCGTATCCGTATTTGGCGGAGTAGGTGAACGTACTCGTGAAGGAAATGACCTTTACATGGAAATGAAAGAATCGGGAGTCATTAATGAACAAAATATTGCAGAATCAAAAGTAGCCCTAGTCTATGGTCAGATGAATGAACCGCCGGGAGCTCGTATGAGAGTTGGTTTAACTGCCCTAACCATGGCGGAATATTTCCGGGATGTTAATGAACAAGACGTACTTCTATTTATCGACAATATTTTTCGTTTCGTCCAAGCAGGGTCCGAAGTATCTGCTTTATTAGGGAGAATGCCTTCTGCTGTAGGTTATCAACCGACTCTTAGTACAGAAATGGGTTCTTTGCAAGAAAGAATTACTTCTACCAAAGAGGGATCCATAACTTCCATTCAAGCAGTTTATGTCCCTGCGGACGATTTGACTGACCCCGCCCCTGCCACAACATTTGCACATTTAGATGCCACTACTGTATTATCCAGAGGACTGGCTGCCAAAGGGATCTATCCAGCAGTAGATCCTTTAGATTCAACGTCAACCATGCTTCAACCTCGGATCGTTGGCGAGGAACATTATGAAACTGCGCAAAGGGTTAAGCAAACTTCACAGCGTTACAAAGAACTTCAGGACATTATAGCTATTCTTGGGTTGGACGAATTATCCGAAGAGGATCGTTTAACTGTAGCAAGAGCACGAAAAATTGAGCGTTTCCTATCACAACCCTTCTTCGTAGCAGAAGTATTTACGGGTTCCCCGGGAAAATATGTTGGTCTAAGAGAAACAATTAGGGGATTTCAACTGATCCTTTCCGGAGAATTAGATAGTCTTCCTGAGCAGGCCTTTTATTTGGTAGGTAACATCGATGAAGCTACCGCGAAGGCTCTGAACCTAGACGAGGAGAGCAAATCGAAGAAATGACCTTAAATCTATGTGTACTAACTCCTAATCGAATTATTTGGAATTCGGAAGTGAAAGAAATCATTTTATCTACTAATAGTGGTCAGATTGGTGTATTACCAAATCACGCCCCCATTGCCACGGCTGTAGATATAGGCATTTTGAGAATAGGTCTGAAGGGACAATGGTTTACAATAGCCTTGATGGGTGGTTTCGCTAGAATAGTCAATAATGAAATAACCGTTTTAGTAAACGATGCGGAAAGGGGTAGTGACATTAATCCAAAAGAAGCTCAGCAAACTCTTGAAATAGCGGAAGCTAACTTGAGTAGAGCTGAAGGGAAAAGACAAACAATTGAGGCGAATTTAGCTCTCAGACGAGCTAGAACGCGAGTAGAGGCTATTAATGCAATCTCGTAATTAGTTGTTGGCGTGGCCAAATAATAAAAAGAGGTTGTGTTTATATACTCTTTTTTTGATTCTGCCGACTCAATCAAGGGTAATCGGATTCTGATGCAAGGAAAAAATCAATCAATTCAATAGAATAGGAGTAGCAGGGAATGGAAAAGGTACAAAATAAATAACAAAGAATAAAGAAGGCGGGTAGAAATACTTATTAGATACCATTGACTGCGGTATCTAATAAGTTCTACCTACTATTGGATTTGAACCAATGACTCCTGCCGTATGAAAGCAATACTCTAACCACTGGGTTAAGTAGGTTATTTATCATCACAAAGAGAAACAAAAGAAACCCCTCACATTGATGGATTATAGATAGAATTTGACTTCTAAGCAATATTCTCACAGGAAACATATGAGAGATCAATCATGTCTTGTCAAGATGAATAGTACTATTCATCTTGACAAGACATGAAATACAAAGTAAAATATTTCTCACAAATAAAAGGGCTATAGCTCAGTTAGGTAGAGCACCTCGTTTACACGCGCGCCAATGTTTTTCAAAGGAGTCCATCATGCAATCAACAGAATTTCTCTTATTGAGAAATTGATGTCTTACTCCATGGATTCGAGAGAACAAGAGCCTGACAAATATTTGATTGGTCCAATTATGTAGGGTGCCCATTTGGGCACTAAAATCGAACCCATCATAGATTTGATAATTGATAAGGTCAATATTCAGACCACTCAATGCTAGGTAGAATGAGTAGAAGGACCTCAAAAAAATCTCTTTTCGTCCTATGAACTTTAAGGTGTATAAAGTTTCATATTTGACGCTTTGAGCAGAGCGATAGAGACTACATTTCACTTAGGTTGATCTAGGCCATAGGCAGACCTACGTCAAGCCAACTCTTCTTTGAAACACTTTGGTATTGCTCATGAGCAGAAATACAAATACTGAATCATAGCACGTGGAGCCATCTTGTTATCTTTTTATCAAGAAAAATATGGCGGACTAGCTGATCTTTCTATCAGTTGATGAAAGAGCCCAATGCAAAAAAAAAATGCATGTTGGGTCTTTGAAACAGGTCAAATCATTTCGATAATAAAACGTTTGATCTGTTTTACCGAGAATGTCTACGGTTCGAGTCCGTATAGCCCTAATTTGGTAATGAATTGAAAATGAAAAAAAAAAAAAATGGCATTTCTTTTTCTTTCTATCTTACTAATTCTTTAGTGTATTTATAGTATTCTAGTATACTTTTCTCATTATTATATTGTTTGTAGCTGGCCGGGTGCTTGTTCCATCGGAATAGAATCATTCCAGCACACTCGCTCTTTTGGGATCGTTCGAAGCATAAAACTAATAAAAATGTAAAAATGAAGTTCAATGGACCCAACCGGTGTTTTGAAATTTCGGATAAACAAACCTATTCTTCATATTCATTAATCTTCATGGTGCTATTACATAATATGATGATTTTGACCTCTGACCACAATCAAGAGGCCCTTTTCTCTTTTTGTATACCCAAAAGAAGGGGATTTTTGATTTTTGAAGGAAAAATCATGACATGAGCCCGGGTTGGGTAAAAAAAACTACAACGAGACCCAAGACAAATGGAATCAAATAGTAAATCATATGGGTCTTAGGCTGGCTGTTATACAATCTATATTTGTATCCCAATTTTCTACTCCAAACCAATTGCCCATCATTCAAAATTCCAATTCTACCGATGCTTACTTTCTACAATAATATTAGGGTTGGAATTTGGCTGAATTAGCAATCCCCTGACCCGTCGCTTTTATTGTGCGGAAAAGCAGTCCCAAGAATTTATTGTCTTGTCTCAAAGATAATGAATTAATTGTCTTTTAATCCATTAGTGTTTGCCCCCTTTCGATTTCCGTGAGTTGGTTTTATCATTTAGCATTTTGTCTGCCGAATCGTCCGCTAACTCGCGATTCCATTAAAAATGAAAAATATCCTTTTTTTTATAGATCAGAATCACATCATTTATCATTTGACTGACTCTATCGCCGTGCTGCGCCCCAGTGTATAGGTTTGCTTCAAAACAACTTTTTTACTGATATGAAACCTAATTTCGAGTACAAAAGACCCATATTTGGAATGAGTCTTTGAAGACTTCAAACTCTCATTTCATAACTCGACTTTTTGGGGGCGCAAGCCAGGCGACGAGATAGTATAGGTTCAAAGCAAAGCCTATAATTGGAATTTTCCGATAGAGAATCCACGAGTTGTTATATCTTATATCTAAGGCCCTTTTTCAAATCTATTTAATCTTAAACAGGGAGAGATAATAGAATCGATCAATGCATTCTGTAAAAGCAATAATTTGCTATTATGGATCGTAATGAAAAAAATAATACCAATAGCATATGAGTCTTTTCATATTATTCATTATTATTCTCTTAGCTAATAATATATTCATCTTACTAATACACATGAATTTCATAAGATTTCACCTTTATTTATTTATTTAATTGCTATAGAATTAGAATTGTAAACTCAATGTGAAGTAATGTCTTTAGAGATACCCCGAGGTGCTGTGAAAGCAAGGCAAGAAAGTCTTATTTGTATAAGAACAGGATATGTCTATACCATATCAAAATAGAATTGAAGTAAGTGTAAGATTGAATTTTCTATTTCTATTGGATGAATCTTGAAAGGCGTTATGACCACAGCAAACAAACTATACAATTTGATCAAAATGAATTATTATTTCAACTCAATTTTCAATTTATGGGGCA